CCAGGAACAGGGCCTATGACAAGAATATTTTTTTGGTTGGGGCGATAGCTCTGAAAAGACAGATTGCCCATCTTTTCTTTTATCTCGGGGGAAATACGATCGGGAGGCGCTAATTCAAAACCCTCTGGTAAAATAAGAACCGCCCCCACATTCAAACCCCCTTTTTTACCACTAGCAAGAACTTGTTTCACTTGCATATCATAAGGAATTCGAACAACTGCTTCAAATACAGTATCAGGAAGTACCGTTTGCGGTACCTCAATATCCACTGGTTTATTAGCTAAATGGCAATTGGCGCATACAATACGTCCAGTCGCTTCTCGTGGATTTTCATAACCCTGCTGTGCAAAAATGGGATATGCATTTGAAAAGGATGTACGAGTTATTATATATATCATTAGCGATATGGAAATAGATCGAGTAATCTGTTCCTTTATCCAAGAAAAAGTCTTTCTAGTTTGCATGGTCCAACCATTGATCCCGAAAATTTCTACAATAAATTGGGGTAGGTTACTAATGGAGTTTCCTATCCACGATTCTGTTATTTACTGGAATAAATTGACTGGATTAATATATAGGAATATAGGATGAATCCCCGGGATGGGTAGAAATCTAAAGCGATTTTCAATGCTTTGCTTATGTACAACTGCAAAGTAAGAAACATTCTAATTGGATTAGGTAGATAATTTTTCAGTCATTCATTGAATGATAAATCACTACAAGTGACGGAGATACGCGATTTAAATAACGGAAAATCCAATATTTTAAAATTGTATCTAGAATGACTGGAAAAGTGGAAACAAGGCCAGATATAATTTGATCATTCTGAACAAATCCAAAATCCTTGTAGACAAAGCCAATCAGCAGTTCCCAACCATGGGGCGAATGAAATCCGATACATAAATCAGTTAATAAAAGAAGAGAAAAAGCTTTTATTGTGTCACTTAAGTTATATAGGAATTCCTGAGCCCAAGAGTTAAGAATAACAAGTTCTTTATTACCCAAAATAGAATAACCGCTTAGAATAATGAAACAGATTATATTTGTCGAGAAGTGCAAAATCGTATGAATACGACCCTCGTTGTGTATCTTGATTAATTGGATTGTTTCTTTGTGAATTCCTATACGAAGGTTTTGTAGATGTGTCTCCGAGTATTCCTTGATCATTTCCTCTAAGAAGAGGAGTTCCTCCAATTCTCTGAATTTTTCTAGAATACTCTTTTCTTCAATATCATTCAAAAAAATTTCGGATTGCCTAGTATTCCACCAATAAGTAACCCATGATTCCATACTTTTTTGAAATGAGAGAGAAATCCACCAGGGCAAAAATACTATAGATGCAAGATATAAAAGAGGAGTGAATGCTTTCTTTTTTTCCATTTTTTCGTCTGTGAATTGTTAATGAACCCATCTCATTCGTCGACTCTATGTAATTGTGAAAATTAATTGGCAAAAAACGACAGAAATTAGCTAGTTATTATTTATTATTATTATAAGAGATCCAATTTTTTGGTCATTAAGGAGCACAAAAAATAGAAAAAGAAGCTTCAAAAAATTACAAGATATGATCTATCTGAAGTCTCAATTCCAACAAGTAAAAAGGCAGGGAATTTCCTTATTTCGAAATGGTTGATTATGAGATATTGGATTTGTTTCTTTTTGAATTGGGTTGTGTATATTTCGATACATATAAAAGATCCCCAAAAGAGTTTTTTTATACTTATTCCATATATGTCTGCTTTGACTCGAATGAATGTTTTGAAGAAACCTCAATTAAGTTATAAGTTATGGTATAGAAAAAGAGGATTCTTGCGTTTTTTGCTCTCCTGCTGAGAAAGCATTCATTTCTCGGCTTCATTTATTAAAAAACTTCAATTGGTACACGCAAGAAATAGGCCAATTCAGCAGCTTTTTGTTCCATTTCCCGTGGAGTAAAATTCTCATCAGTACGAGTCAATGGAATGGCTCCCTGACCTCTGATATCCATATAAAGGACACGACGAGCAAAAATACCCTCTTTAACTTCTATTCTGACGGACTGAATATCTTTTATAAGAAATCGGAGGAAGACCCGACGATTTTTTCCAGGAAATCCCCAACGAAAGATACACACTATTCCATCTTTTCTATCAAATCGATCATAACCACTACCTACATTCCACGAAATTGTGCACCACAAATAGGAGCTAATAAAAAGACCCGCGATCCCATAGAAAGACATCACAATTCCTTGTGGAAAAAAAACTATTTCCTGAGACGGAAATAAAGATATCAAATTTCTACCAAGATAACTCGAGGTTCCAACCAACAAGAATCCTAATGAACCTAAAAAAAGGATAACAGCCCAGCAGAAATTACTTGTTTTTCGAGCCCCCGTTATAGGTTCTATCCATATATGTTCTGATCGACAACTCATACTTGATCCAGTTGCTTTTTTTGGAATTGAGAGAATACCCCAAATGAATTTGACTTTAGTCCGTTTGTTTCCGAAGTAACTCGCATCAACTAGCACTAGTTTGATGTGAACCTTTAGGAGTAATTCATTAAATTGGTTAGATCTAAACTAATAACATACCCTTCGTATGATCTCACTAAAGATAGCCACATGTATATAGATAGACCAACTTTACAGTTCAGCCATCCGCCGAGTTGGGTCTATTTGAAAATAGCTAGAATATAGCATTTTTGGGAGATTTTCGGCGGAAGCCACTTATACCAAATATACAAAATTTTGCTAAATGGATATCTGTGTTATGATACAAGCGTTAGTTTTGAAAAAAAAAATAGATGAGATTTTGTGCCCTCGCCTCTAAACAATTTTGTTTTTTTGAATATGAAGAAATAAAGAAGCTATTGCGATTGCCGGAAATACTAGGCCTACTAAAGGGACCAAAACAGAGGGAAAGGTAAGATTTGTCATAGAATGGGTACCTCGATTTACTATTTGTACCTGTTATTATTATTTAGATTTTATAATATAAAGATATCTTATTATATATAAAGTATAAAGATATCTTATTATAATTTGATATTGATAATTCTAAATAAATAAAGATATCTTATTATTTTATAAAATTTTATTTTATAATATAAAGAAGATATAAAGATATCTTATTAGAATTTGAAAATTATAAATTGGAATTATTATTACTTATTATCTAATCTATCTAATCTAATATTAATAAATATATATTAATAAATATAGATATAAGTATCTAGCTAAGTGAGTTATAGAATGTAGTTTTTCATCTTTCTACATGAAAGATTTGAAAGGATATGGATGAGATATTTTTTTCTTCATTTTTTTGCTCTTGTCTTCGAATTTCATTTACTAAGCAAAAACTCTCTGAAAAATGAATTAGATTCTATTTATTTAGATTCTATTTATATTGAAGGGTTTGTTAGAATCCCATCCAGCAGGGATTCTTAGTCAAAATAGGATTATCGTAATAGAAAGATAAAAAATTCTATATTTTCTATATTTTAATTATATATGACGAGAAGAAGATATTTTTTTATTTGCCTAATTCACGAAAATAAGAATTTCCTCTTTTATCTTGTTGATAGAGACCTTGATCAATAATCAATAATCAGGAATATAGAAAAAAAAAAGGGGGGGATTTTCGATTTTCTGTGACTTTTGCTTCTTTATACAATTAGATCTTATGTCAACAAAGAAAACCCCATTCGTCTAATTTTGACTTGGATTCCGATATACTAATTACTTGTTTGCTCAAAATAATTGAACTTAATGTTCTAATTTTGATTCAAAGGAAAGAAAGTGTGGAGTTCAAATAACTCACTCAGAACGCTTTTTAAAGGATTACGTGGTACGATTAGATCGAATAAGCCCTTCTGGAATAAATACTCAGCCGCTTGTGAACCTTCGGGTACTGTTTTATTCAATGTTTGTTCAATTACTCTTTTACCCGCAAAGGCAATGTAGGCATTGGGTTCGGCAATAATAATATCCCCCAACATACCAAAACTAGCTGTCACCCCACCAGTAGTAGGAGATGTAAGGATTGGTACATAGAATAACTTTTTATTTGATTGATAATCATATAAAGCAGAAGATATTTTAGCCATTTGCATCAAGCTCAAACTTCCTTCTTGCATGCGTGCTCCTCCGGAAGCACACACTATAATAAGAGGTAGAAATTCTTTAGTAGCGTATTCAATCAAACGGGTAATTTTCTCACCGACTACGGATCCCATACTACCCCCCATAAACTGAAAATCCATAACCCCAATTGCTACGGTAATACCGTTTAATTGCCCTATGCCTGTTTGAACAGCCTCGGTTAATCCTGTCTTTCTTTGATAAGAATCGATACGATTTTTATAAGGCTCTTCCTCGGAATGAAATTCAATGGGATCCAGAGAGACCATATCTTCATCCATAGGCTCCCAAGTACCCGGATCGATCAAAAGTTCGATTCTATCAGAACTACTCATTTTCAAATGATATCCACATTGTTCACAAAGATTCATTTTTGATTTAAAAAATTTCTTATAATTTAATCCATAACAATTTTCGCATTGAACCCACAAATGCCTGTATTTTTGAGTTACATCCAGATCAGTAGAACTTTCTCGTATAGTTTGATCACTCCTTCTGGCATCCTCGTTTTTCTTACTATTTCCACTTTCAGCACAAATGGAACTAGAAATGTAATTGTTACTGGAATTGTCACTACCACTTACAATGTAACTATCAAGACAGATTTGAGACTGAAGATAACTGTCAATGCAACTATTAATATGATTATTCCAAGTATACTGAGTATCATCCATGTAATGATCGTGGTGGGGATTCTTACTCTTAGATCCATTATTCAGAGAACTAGAATTCCGATAAAAAGAACTTTCTAGTTCACTAGAAAAAGGCTGATCATTGGCAATTTCAAAAATATTCTTTTCAATATCAAAATATATAGAATAACTGTCCCCATTACTATCTTTAACTAAAAAAGTATCATCAGAGATGAAATTCCGAA